GAACTGAACTAAGAGCGCTTTCTTATCATAAAAGACAAGAATGTAAAGACACTTTTTTTAACCCCAATTTAATGAACGATTATATATTAATATAATTGGAATCGATCTTAATTAATCCCTCGTTACTGCTCAACGAAGAAGTAATAGGTAGGGATGACAGGATTTGAACCTGTGACATTTTGTACCCAAAACAAACGCGCTACCAAGCTGCGCTACATCCCTACAATTGGTCTACAGTATCATTGTATAGAATTCCTGTCTTGTTTTCCACATCGTTATTTTGTCCATTGATATATACAATTTATATGGGCATTTCGTCTTTTTGGTCCCATTTAACATATAATAATAGTAAAAGAAAAGTCTTATATACGTATGAGATACGGAACGGAACCTGTCGTAAAAATAAATGAGTAGTTTTCGGGAATGCTCGGGACGAAAGGGACGTTTTTTTATGTTTTAAGAAAAATTTTATTTACCGGATAGTTGTATATTTCAATTTGAATTAGGGATTCCGTGTACAAGGTTCTTAACTGCATATGCATCTGATCATATATGTATTACCATTTTAGATTACAATAAAAAAAGGAAGGAGATTTTTCAATGCGAGATCTAAAAACATATCTTTCCGTGGCACCGGTATTAAGTACTCTATGGTTCGGGTCTTTAGCAGGTCTATTGATAGAGATTAATCGTTTTTTCCCAGATGCGTTGACATTCCCCTTTTTTTGATTATTGATACGGTACCAAATAACGAAGATTCGAGATAAAATTAAATATTTGTGACTAATCCTTTGCCCCTTTTTCTCTTTTTTACCTTTTTCCTTAAAGGGAGGAAAGAGAAAAAAGAAAGGGTGTATTCAACAGCTTCGAGACTTGGGTTCAAGTTTGAATTAAATAAATTATTAAATTAAAAAATTAACTAGGGATGGAGGTAGAATAAACAGGGTGTGGCCTAGATCTAGGACAAGACTCTTAGACAAGGTACTTAAATGGAAATGAAATACTGTGATTTGAAATAAAGTTTAGAAATTTTTTTAGTATATTGATATTGATTGCAGGGAAGTTTTTATAATTGGATTTCAAGTTAATAACTTCTATTTTTCCTTCCTTTCTTCTTCTTCGTTTCGGATCGAAAATAGAAGAGTTGAGTAAATCAAAAATCCAAAGGGGGTTCATGGCCAAGGGGAAAGATGTCCGAATAACGGTTATTTTGGAATGTACCAGTTGTGTTCGAAACGGTGTTAATAAGGTATCAACGGGTATTTCCAGATATATTACTGAAAAGAATCGTCACAACACGCCTAATCGATTGGAATTGAGAAAGTTCTGTCCATTTTGTTACAAACATACGATTCATGGGGAGATAAAGAAATAGATCGAATCGAGCACATGTATGTAACCCTTCCTTGGAAGGGTAAAAATGACATTCTATATATAACATAATTAAATATAAACAAACCAAATCCTATTTATTCTAATTCATTTTAGATCCGACCGAAATAGGATTTTCGGGATAAGGAATAAACTAAACAAACCATGGATAAATCCAAGCGACCTTTTCTTAAATCCAAGCGATCTTTTCGTAGGCGTTTGCCCCCGATTCAATCGGGGGATCGAATTGATTATAGAAACATGAGTTTAATTAGTCGATTTATTAGCGAACAAGGAAAAATATTATCTAGACGGGTGAATAGATTGACCTTGAAACAACAACGATTAATTACTATTGCTATAAAACAAGCTCGTATTTTATCTTTGTTACCTTTTCTTAATAATGAGAAACAGTTTGAAAGAACCGAGTCGACTACCAGAACTGCGGGTCTTCGAGCCAGAAATAAATAGGCTTACTCTTTCGTCACTTGAATAAAAAGTAAAATCAGAACTAAAACGAAGATTGATGTTTTGTTCGAAAAATATGAAAAATACATATTTAATTATCGTGTTGTAAGAAAAAAAAGAATCGGGTAAGAATAAAGATTCTTTTTGAGTGTGTTAATTCATTTTGACTTTACCCTCCCGGAGTTCATTCTCCGGGGAACTCCGTTTAAATTATTCCGGTGGATTCTTTCCAATCTACTTCTTTTATGATCTCATTGGAAATCATATAAAGACAATTTATATTTGATATAGCTATTTGTGCAAGTATTTTACGATTAAGAAGTACCTGTTTCTTATATAGGTCATGTATTAATATACTATAACTACAGGATACCCCTATTTCACGAATTACTGCGTTTATTCGAGTGATCCACAAACGGCGAAAATTTCTCTTTTGCTTATCCCTATCCCGATGAGACGAAACCAAAGCTCTTATTTTCTGTTGAGTAATTGTTCGAGTAAGTCTTGAATGAGCCCCTCGAAAGCTTGATGCAAATAAACGAATTTTTGTTCTACGTCTCCGAGCTATATTTCCCCGTCTAATTCTGGTCATTTAATAAATGAAACTTTGACGAATAACTAATAGATTTCCTTTCTTTCAGTTATTCTTTTTCCCTTTCCTAGTCTATTAATAACAAAGCTTTTTTCCAATGTATAAACTAAAAATTCCAATGACTTTGGCTACTATAACCTTCCCGACCACTATTTTTATTTTTTCTAGACATTTCACTTCGAAATAAGAAATTATATTTTACTAGGTATCAAAATATAATAAATAAAAAATATAAATGGATAAAGAAATAGTGGCTTCCTTCGTTTATATGGTTACTTCTTAAACGGTGAGGTTTTCTCTATACACCGGAGCCTTTACTTCATTTAATCAATGTTATTGGTAACTTGTATAGTTCACATTCTTTGGCTCTACCCATGAATTATCCAGTAATAGGTCTTTCACGATTAGATCTACTTACACAGTAACGGTATTTAATTATGAAAGTTGGCTGGGTAGCTAACCCTGTTAGTCCGTTCTTGCAAAAGGGGCCTAAGTTTTCTGTTTTTATTTTTAATTAGGATTTTCTCCGCTTAATGGATAACCATTTGTTACCAATGGAGAATTGCTTCTCATCTTAAATTGAGGTGATTGGATTTGCACCAACGGAAACCATAAATTTCATACACAATAGAATGGATATATTTTTTTTATACTGAATTGAACGGACTTCTTTTTCTATTCTATCCTATTCCCCGGTACTGATCATTGATACTAGAAAAGGTTTTATTTATTTTATCTTTATCCCAGCTCATGATCTGAACGAGTCGCACATACACCCTAGTACATGTTCCTCGACGCTGAGGGCATCCCCGAAGTGCGGGGGATTTTGTGACATTTCTGATTGGCTGTCTTGTATTTCTAATAAGTTGTTTAATAGTTGGCATGTTGAATCATATCATATAAATAATGGGCTGGTTTAGATCGATCCTAACCTGATGATACTTCTATTTAATTATTTAATTTTCCTGATGAAACTTTCTATTTAATTTTGTAGTAAATTCAGCAAAAATCTAAAATAGGAAATCGAGAATTTGCGCGAAAAAAAAAATCCGGGCTTTTTCACTCAACCACCGCTACAAGATCAACAATTCCATAAGCTTGGGCTTCTGTTGCTGACATAAAAACATCTCTTTCCATGTCTTCCGAGACAACCCATAAAGGTTTGTCCGTTCTTTGTACATAAACCCTTGTTAGGGTTTCACGCAGTTTTAGCAGCTCTTCCGCTTCCAGGATAAATTCTCCCGTTTGTGCCTCATAAAAAGAACTAGCAGGTTGATGAATCATTACCCTGATGGTATAACAAAAAAGGGGGTTCCTCTATTTTGCATGATGAATAGAAAAGAAAGATAAAGAATAAAAAGAAAAAAATAAAGATAGAATTGAACAACCACAACCGTACGGGCATCTTTTATGCATTGCATACGGCTCTATAATAAAATTGACCTTTACCTTCAAAAAAATAGGATCTATCAGACCCAGATCGTTAAATGATCAAATTACCACCCTTCCTTTCGTAGGCGTTCAAAAATACTATGATGGTTCCGTTGCTTTATATATATATATTTAAATATATATATATTTAATATTATTTGGTTTGTCTGTGTTTCAGCAATCCCAAAGTTGCTTTTTATAAAATTAAGGAAAAAAATCTTGTTTTTTATTTTCGAACTCTTTCAGAACACAACTAAGCCCCCGGTGTGAAAATAAAAAAGTTTGTGACGCTGAACTGGAATCTCCAATATAAAAAAATAGGAAATCCCTTTTATCTCATACTACTCTCTCGATACATAATCAAATGTTTTGAAAAAACAATAAAAATTTTTTTATTTTGATATCGAATTCAAAGTGCCATGCTATTATTACTTAATATTAATATGGCGAAGGCATAGTCTTATTTTTTTCTCTCAAATAAAAACCTCATTGGCGCCAAGCGTGAGGGAATGCTAGACGTTTGGTAATTTCCCCTCCGGCCAAGATAAAAGATCCCATTGAAGCGGCTAATCCCATGCATATTGTCTGTACATCTGGTCGCACAAATTGCATTGTATCATAAATAGCCACTCCAGGGATAACCCATCCGCCGGGAGAGTTTATAAACAAATAGAGATCTTTGGTATCATTCTCGATACTGAGATATACCATAAGACCAATAAGTTGGTTCGAGATCTCGCTATCAACCTCTTGTCCTAAAAAAAGTAATCTTTCTCGATAAAGTCGGTTGATTAGGGTAAAATTAGATCCCTTACGAACCGTACAGGCGCCTTTTGGTGCATACGGTTCAACAAAAAATTGCAAAAAAAAAAATCAATGTGCAGATTCCAATCCTCTTTCTTTTTTCATATTCGTAGAAGGTTCTTTCTTACTTCTAACGAAAGGACTTTTCTTCGATTTTTAAAAAAAGACAGGTTTTTACTCCTTTTCGTATAATATTCTTGTAATATAAAAATAATAGAAAAGAAAAAAAGCAGTCACTAAACTTATTGAATTAACTTCTTATTGATATATTGTTTCATCGAGATCTAATCCAAATCACAATGTCGTTTTCTTGTTCCTGAACGGGCCCTGTTAA